CCTCTTTTAAGCGCTAGTCACCTCTTACTCTTCGTATTCTAAGAAGGCATTTAATGCCCAAAGATCAGCCTTCGTCGAGCCTTTCCTTTGTTAACAAAAACTTGCCTTTGCCTTTCCTTCCCGCCTTAAGAAAGAAAGCCCGGATCCGGATAAGCAGCTATCGGCTTCATGCCATCTTCATTCATTTGCCCAATTCCGGGCACTGTAAGAACCGATTCTCTGATTCAATCAAATATCCCACAGGCCGATGAAAGCCCGCCCAATAGCAAGAAGGCTTTTTCAACGATTGGAATGCTTCCTTATTACGCTATTCAAAGCATCGAGAAAAAAATGTATTGAAAGTTCGAATGCGTCTTGTGCTGCAGGGTGCATCTTCCTCTATATTAGTCGCAGATGAGTAGTTTTCGTTCCCTTGAATGAGGATTGAGAAGTTGGAGCAGTTCCCCTTGATAAAATTTGAGTCCTATCTTCCTTAATCCTGTTTGAAATAAAGTTTTTTTGGCTTGCCTTACAGGTAGTGACTAGACAGTAACTCTTACCAGACAGTGTACTACCCTCTTTCAAAAACTATTCCAGAACAATTCGTTTATTATAAGAGTATCGTCGGTAAGTTAAATGAAATCTCTCCAATCACCTCCTATCTTTTTCCTTACCTACTTGAACGGCTCCTGTTAGTTCTTCGCATATATGAGCTCTGGCCTCCCTCTTATTCTCATGTGACGTGATTTGCAGGGCATAAGAATCCGGTGAGGTGAGGCGGGGAATTGAATTGAGTAGAAATAGATTCAGGGTTCACTCCAGCTAACCAAAGGCTTTCCTCCTTCCTTGAAACTCGATTGACAGACCTTTCCCCACCCTTTTGGCTATTCCTAGTGGCACAACCAAAGAAGAGTTTTCAGAGCCTCTTTGCTTTTAAAGTGGCCCTCAAGAAAAAAATAAAAAAATATACGAAATTTTTACTTTCGATCTACCTTGGAAACGATTTCGTTCTATCCATTCCCATTCTCTTAATTGGTTAGGTCAAAAGGTACGTAGTTGCTCGACCTAAGGGAACGAGTGGAAGACTTGAAAAAGGAGTAAAATAAGGAACAGAGTGAGAATAAGAGAAGGATAGAGGAAGAGAGGATGGACGTAGTTCAGTTGACGTATGAGTTGTAGAGGCGACCGAAGGTTTTTACAGGTTCGGCTTGCCGGAATATTCTTTGCCCAGTCAGTCTGTTTCCGCCGAGGTGGGGCAGTTACAGGGTCATAGAGGGTGAATCTCCTAATCTTCTTTCTTATACGTCTAATCTGGAGGCTGCTTCTATACCTATGAGATCGTTGGGTAGGGGAGTGGTTATGGAAAATAAAGGGGCCTTATGTATGACGGTAGAGGAGAGGAGGCATCATGCTGACTTGGCAGAAGAGTCATGCCACGTGGGAAGCCCAGTCAATTGCTTAGAGATAAGCTGGCTCCTAAAAAAACGAAAAATAAGAAGAGATAAAATCCATATTCAAAGTATCCTTTCTTAGAGGAAAAGAATGGTGGAAAGAAGATGCTACGGAGAACCGATCCAGAGAAGAATGGAAATCGGCTTGCTCAGGAGCTGGAGCCTTCTAGGGGGCGGCCGAAACCGAAGTATCTGGATCTAGGTATGCATCGATGATGGCGAGTTAGATCAATATTGAAAGCCAAAGCTGTGGCTAGAGCAAGTTTTGCTACCCATGGATCGAAGAAAGCGCTCTTACTCTTGATCGATCTCACAAGCAATTGATGATTCCCTATATATAATCGGATAAAAGATGAGAACCCGGCTACCCATTTTTTAAGAAAAGGCTGCTGATTGCTTTTATCCAGAGAGTAGAAAAGGAAGGGCGTCTAAGTCAAGCCCATCTAAGCCAGTTCTCAACTTCTTGAGTAGCCGAGGACTAGGGCACAGCGCTTACTCATCAAAGCGGTTAAAACTGCTTATAATAAAGGGATGAGGTCCGGCTGACCCGTAATGGGTTCAATATATATGGCACGCTATCGACAACATATGATTCGCCTGCATTCATAATACACTCGCTTGCTGCACTTCCTGAGAAAGAAGTCGTCTTGGTATTGGATCCGCTCTTCTGTTAGCATGAACATGAATTATATTCTATTCGTCTTCTTTATTCTTAAGAGAACCCCCTACCCGAACCATTCTTAAGACCACCAAGCCCTCTCGAATGAGTTCTACTATAGAAGCTTTCAACGTACTCCCGGGTTCAAATCTTTCACTCACTGAGAAGTGAAAACCTGTGACTAGATCGTCCTGAAGACGGATGCGACGGGAAGAAGTGGCATTTGGAAGTGTTGCTGACTTAACATTTAGGTTTCGGCATAACAAAGCTTGCACTGTCTTTTCGCACTTAGGCGCACAGCGTGCCATTGGTAATGATTCTACTACGGTGCCACAAATTCGCAAGCTGATCCTAAGTAATCGTTGTTGTTCATTGGATTCCGGAAGAACTACTTCGTTAGGATTGAGGAATT